TACTATGATTCGCGTTTTGAACAGGCATGAATACAGCATCTGTAGGATAGCTTCCGTCTTGAAAGTTATTTGGTATTTTTAGACTATAGCCTCGATTCCTCTCGATTTGTAATTCAATGCACAAAGGAATTGTTTCCGTTAAGCTAGCTATATGCTGTGTATTATCAACGATTTCCACAGAGGGCGGTAAAATGATGTCTCGAGCAGTTATATATCCGGGACCTTGGACACAAATAAGCGCTTTTCGAATTCCATACAGATTACTTCTTAATACAATCTCTTTCAAATTCATTAAAATTTCATGTACTGATTCTTGAATACCTACTATGTTAGAATATTCATGTGGTATGTTCTCAGATTTTGCACGTGTAATACATGTTCCTTCTATTTCACCAAGTAAAGCTCTTCGCATCGCAATGCCTATTGTGTCGGCTTGACCTTTCATAAGTGGAGACAGAATAAAGCGTCCATAATAAAGACGCTTACTGTCTCTTCTTGATTCAACACACTTCCACTGTAGTGTCCGAGTAGATACTTTTACTTTCTCTCGAACCATAGTAATTTTATTTGATTAGATCATTGAATCGTTTATTTCTCTTGAAGCCCTTTCCGCTTTTATTTCTATACACGTCTTTTTTTAGGGGGTCTACAACCATTATGTGGCATAGGGGTTACATCTCGTACGAAACTTAAAAGTATACCGCTTCTACGAATAGCTCGTAATGCCGCATCTCTTCCGAGCCCAGGGCCTTTTATCATTACTTCAGCTCGTTGCATACCTTGATCCACTACTGCTCGAATAGCATTTCCTGCTGCGGTTTGAGCAGCAAAAGGTGTTCCTCTTCTTGTACCCCTGAATCCACAAGTACCCGCGGAGGCCCAATAAATTACCCGACCCCGCACATCTGTAACAGTCACAATGGTATTGTTGAAACTTGCTTGAACATGAATAACTCCCTTTGGTATTCTACGTGCATTTTTACGTGAACCACTACGTGTATTCTTACGTGAACCAATTCTTAATATAGGTTTTGCCATATTTTATCATTTCACAAGGATAAGTGAGAAATATATGGATATATCCATTTCATGTCAAAACAGATCTTTTTTTTTTTTTTCGTCAGCTCTTTTTATTTATTCTTTTTCTTTCTAAAGAAGTCCCTTTTCCTTTAGTAAGATTATCCTTGTCTTTGTTTATGTCTCGGGTTCGAACAAATTACTATAATTCGTCCCCTCCTACGAATTAGTCGACACTTTTCACAAATTTTACGAATGGAAGCCCTTATTTTCATAGTTGTTATTCCTTAATTTTTGGAATCTACTTATTCTTTTTTTTTGGAAGAAAAAACTTTCTTGATATTTTTGAATCTTGAATTGTATCCTCATGAAAGGAATGTTGAAATTGAGAAAACCACTTAATCATTTGAATCCTTGTTATGGAGTCTATAAATTTGATGCCCCCTGGTTAACTCATACATAAGAATTTACTTAAATTTTTACCTTTTTTTCTCCCAATGGTATACCTATAAAAAAATATGCCCGATCCTTTCGGAAGCATGACCTAGAATCAAATAAATCTTCAGTATCTAAACTAAGTTGGACCATGCCGTTCGGAAGTGATTCAAAAATAAAACTTTCATGAATTTATTTTTTTTTCTTTCATTCCAGGTAAAACTTCTTCAAATTCCTAATTTATTTAGGAGGGGTGGTATTACACAAACCTCCTTTTTTTTCACAAATGGTAAGTTCCGGATACAATTTTGATATTAGAAAGATTACCATATATAACACAAAATTTCTCCGCCGATTCCTTTTAGTCGCGCCTCTCGGTCTGTCATTATACCTCGAGAAGTCGAAAGGATTACAATTCCTATTCCGCCTAAAATTCGCGGAATTCGTTGAGAGTTAGAATAGATTCGTAGACCCGGTCGACTGATCCTCTTAAAATTTAAAATAGTTTTATAGGGTTCTTTCTTATTTCGTCTATGTCTTAGGGTTAAAATCAAAAAATATCGGTTGTTTTCTTTATGTTTTCTTACGTTTTCGATAAAACCATCTCGTAAAAGTATTTTCACAATGTTTTCGGTGATGTTAGTCGATGCTATCCGAACCGTTGCTTTTCTATTCATGTTAGCATTTCTTATAGAGGTTATTATATCAGCAATAGTGTCTCTCCCCATGATAAGTTCAAATTCCCCTTGCTCCCGAATTTTGATATAATCAACATGTTCTTTATATATATTATTTCTATATTATTTATATAGACGATATAGAGACGAATTCTATATTAATATATGAATTAAATTATATTATTTATTAATATATTAATATTAAGGGTATATGCGTGATACACAGTCTATTAATTAATGAATTTGATTTAAATACTATTTTTTTAAATACTATACTAACTATCTATATTCAGGTATCATTTTATAATACCTCAGGAGCTAATGAAACTATTTTAGTAAAATTGAATTGTCTCAATTCCCGTGGGATCGCTCCAAAAACTCGAGTTCCTTTTGGATTTCCTTCTTGATCAATGACAACTGCGGCATTGTCATCATATCGTATTATCGTACCATTGTTACGTTTGAGTTCTTTACAAGTACGTACAATTACAGCTCTGATCACTTCTGATCTTTCTAGAGGCATATTTGGTATTGCTTCCTTGATCACAGCAACAATAACGTCACCAATATGAGCATATCGGCGATTACTAGCTCCTATTATTCGAATACACATCAATTCTCGAGCCCCGCTGTTGTCTGCTACATTCAAATAGGTTTGAGGTTGAATCATATCATTTTTTTTTTTTTTATCTGTTCTTTTAATGCAAAGGACGAAGTAAAAAAAATATTGTTTGTCAAAAAAAGAAAACTGGCAATCTTTTTATCCCTAAAATTTATTTACCTTTTTGATTGTATATTCCTATTCAGAAATAATGAATTGAGTTTTTATAGGCATTTTTGATGCCGCTATTGAGATAGCCCTTCTGGCTATATTTTCAGCTACCCCACCCATTTCATAAAGTATTTTACCTGGTTTAACGACAGCTACCCAATACTCGGGAGATCCTTTCCCCGAACCCATACGTGTTTCCGTAGGTCTTACTGTAACTGGTTTGTCTGGAAATATACGTACCCAAATTTTTCCGCCACGGCGTACATTTCGTGTCATTGCTCGTCGCCCTGCTTCTATTTGTCTAGATGTGATCCAAGTGGGTTCAAGTGCTTGAAGAGCATATCTGCCAAAACAAATACGATTACCACGATAAGATATTCCTTTTAGTCTTCCTCGATGTTGTTTACGAAATCTGGTTTTTTTGGGGTTATAGTTGATGGTTTTTTTTATAAATTCCATCTCTATTACAGAACTGGACGTGAGAGTTTCTTCTCATCCAGCTCCTGGCGAATAAAAGGACTAAAAAAGATTGTATTAAGATATAGATGTAGTTAGTGATTAATAGGATGAATCATCGGATTTTTTGAGCTTTCATCTGATTTGTATGTCTTTTTTGGAACTGGAATTCAAGATGAATTCCATTTCTATTTCTAAATAAGGTAATATCGTAATGTCTAATGTCTTTTTTGTTATAGTTAGAATATTCTAATAAATCCTTATTTTCTTTTGTCCTTTTTTATTTTTTTATCATAGTTGATTGACTCAAATTTTTGAATCTGAAAAAAAAAATCCACTTTTCGCCGGCGAATATTTACTCTTTCAATATCTATTTCAGTTTGATGTTTGTCCCAAGAGTTCTCAGAATCAAAATAAGAATAGATCCCTTTTTTTCTGGTTTATTCCGCCATCCCATCCAATGAATTATTAAGATTTGTTTTTCAATAGAATCTTCTGCATTCATGGGTTCCGTCGTTCCCATCGCTTCTTGATTTATCGTTAGGCCCAAATTCTACAATGGAGTCCTTAACTTAATTAAATTAATTAAATTTGTTTTTGAGTCAATCTTCTCAGTTTTTATTGGCTCAAGACTCTTGATTTTTTGGTTTTTTTGGAACAGATTTAGCTAATTATTATCAATTAATCTCTATTTTTGCTTTATTACATTGCTCTTCTTACGCTGGCCTCATAGACCTTCCAATTTGGAATCATATATCATTGATATTCATTTTTTTTTCTGTCTTTCTCTCATCCTTCCATTTATTCGCATACTTTTTTCTTTGCTTTCATTTATAATCAGATAATCAGATTTCTTTATTTTATTCTTTTTTTTTTTTTGTAAAAAAAATTCAGTTGCTACAAAAATATGATAAGTCTATCATATCTTGACTGGTTTTTTGGATCCAGATAATCCGAAGCAATGAGTTGTTTAGGTTATTTATTAATCCTATAATTAGTAGTTCCTGTTATAGGTAAGTTCTTTTTTCTCTTTTTTTTTGATCTTAATCTAATCCTAAACCAACGAGTCACACACTAAGCATAGCAATTATATGAAAGGAGTATTGATCGAAATTTTTATTCAACCTTATAGAATTGCTGAATTTTTTGTTAAACAAAAAAAAGGAAAATTGCAAAATTTTTTTTACTGGATAATTTGAGTTTTTTATCGATGGATAAAATGTAAAGACAAGTAAAGTTTTTTTTATTCTTCGTCTACGAATATCCAAATTTTGATTCCTAAGACCCCATAAATAGTTCGAACTGTATAGGAACAATAATCAATTTTAGCCTCAATAGTTTGTAAAGGAACTCGGCCTTCTCTGACCCATTCAACACGTGCAATTTCTTTTCCGTCAATACGTCCTGCAATTTGGACTTGAATTCCTTTTGTATTTGCCTGTTCAGTTAATTCAATAGCTTTTTTCATTGCTTTTCGAAAAGAAACTCTATTCTTTAATTGTCCAGCTATAAATTCTGCAAGAATATTAGGATGTCCATACGGATTGGAAATTCTTGTAATAGCAATGTTGAGTTTTCTATTGACACAATTAAGTTCTTTTTGGACATTCATCTGTAATTCTTCAACTCTTCGGGGCTTGTCT